ATCCCCCCTTCCTTTTGTTTTGAGATTAGGATCTTATTATGATATCATTCCTTTTTTCTTTCATTTATACTGGAATCCTTGAATTTATTAGATAGCGATTACTATCTCGAAAAAAGTATTTTCTTTGTTACCTATAGGATTGATCCAATCAAATTGGATTTTATCATTTCTGTATCGGCAATTCAATATAGATTGATATATACCCCATATATCTTCCTCTTCCTGCCATTTCTCCCATTCAATTTGGGATACTTCAACGGACGATTCTTCTTTTTTTTTTTTTTTTCTTAACTTCCCCTTTTACGAATGAAAGCCGAGGAATGTCTGATTAGTTATAACTAATTAACTAATTCGAATTCGAAAGAAATATAGAATTCGAAATAGTTAGGATATAAAATATAGAAGTGTAACAAAAAGAATTTCAAATGTCGTGTGAATCCAAAATCAAAAAGAAAATTTGACTATCGAAAAATATTTAAGATTGACTATCGAATAGAATAATATTCGAATTTAGAAGTGTGATAAAGAAATCGAAATTCTATATCGCTACAGAAATCGTTCTGTTCTCATAAATCGTTCTGTTCTATAATATTCAATATTTATTGGAAATTATAGATTCTATTCTTTTCTATATTTCTAGAGACACTATACTATAGTGTATTGAATTCCTATGCATAGAAAATTTCTATTATTATTATGTGGGCCCGCTTAGCTCAGAGGTTAGAGCATCGCATTTGTAATGCGATGGTCATCGGTTCGATTCCGATAGCCGGCCTTTTCCTATTTTTCATTTTTTTATTCCATTTTTGAAAAATTGATAATCTCCCTTTGAAATCCAAGAATAGTCAAAAAGTGTTTTACCCCTTTTTCAAAATCCATGAATTTCTTAATAGGAACTCCCTACTATGTCAGGAAGAGGATCTTTTATATATATTATTCTAATAATAGAAATAGAAAGTTTGAATATTTATCTCATTCTTCTTTATAGTATTTATCTCATTCTTCTTTATTCTTCTTTATAGTAATAGTACAAGTACACTACTTCAGCAAACTTCGCTTCATTTAGTTCAGTTTTAGTTTAGGTTTATTCTGTAAAATACAATTTTCAAAAAAAAAAGAATGAAATGAATTCTAAATAAGAATAAGGAGTCTTTATGTCGCGTTACCGAGGACCTCGTTTCAAAAAAATACGCCGCCTGGGAGCTTTACCAGGACTAACTAATAAAAGTCCTAAAGTCGGAAGTGATCTTAGAAACCAACCGCGCTCCGGGAAAAAATCTGGATATAGTATTCGCCTAGAAGAAAAACAAAAATTGCGGTTTCATTATGGTCTTACAGAACGACAATTACTTAAATACGTTCGTATCGCCAGAAAAGTCAAGGGGCCAACAGGTCCAGTTTTACTCCAATTACTTGAAATGCGTTTGGATAACATCCTTTTTCGATTGGGTATGGCTTCGACTATTCCCGCAGCCCGCCAATTAGTTAACCATAGACATATTTTAGTGAATGGGCGTATAGTAGATATACCAAGTTATCGCTGCAAACCCCGAGATATTATTACGCCGAAGGATGAACAAAAATCCAGAACTCTGATTCAAAATTCTCTCAACTCTTCCCCTCATGAGGAAGTGCCAAAGCATTTGACCCTTCAACCATTCCAATATAAAGGATTGGTCAATCAAATAATAGATAGAAAATGGGTCGGTTTGGAAATAGATGAAACCATAGTCATAGAATATTATTCTCGTCAGACTAAACCCTAAACTCAAATAAAATAGCAAGGGTTCGGGCAATTTTCTTCCCTTTCATCAAATGAAATTAACCTAAGGTTAAGTAAGAAAAATACGGGTTTAATTCCGATTTTATCCCATTTATGTATCATAGACCGAGGGGCTATTTTCATATTCTTTCCAGTATTCTTCCTAGTTTATGGGTCACGGCAATTCGGAATAGAGAATCTATATCAATGAAAGGTCTAACTGGTGGAATAAAGGTCTCCATTGCTATTTGATCCGGTGTTGTTAATAAAATGGGTCTATTAAGTGAAGGTACGGAAAGAGAGGGATTCGAACCCTCGGTAAACAAAAGCCTACATAGCAGTTCCAATGCTACGCCTTGAACCACTCGGCCATCTCTCCTACATAATAATTATGAACCAAAAACCGAGTGAATAGCGAGTTCTTCATATTCGATTCTAGATTATTGGATAGGTACGACCAATCCATTTTCACTATTTTAACTATATATTACAAATCAAAATAGAAAATTTTTCATCAAAGTAAAGAAAGATCTTTCTTTCGAGGCTCCAAGATAACGAGAAAATTCTTTTCTTAGGAAATTATTTTTTTTGAATTTTATTAAAAAGGGGGATTCATGTTTGCAAAAATGACTCCCTTCTATTTCTACTATTTCGAATCGATTAAATCAATGAATTAGAACGAATCAACTGATTGATAGGTCTAGATTTTTTAGACTAGGGTTAATGGATACCTTTCTA